AAAAATGCATTTTTCCCTTTCTATGAACCAGTAAAGAGTGTCGAGGGATATACTTTCATTCCCAAAGCAAAAAGAAGTCTTGATTTCTTTTTGCTTTCCTATTTTTCCATTTCGCTTTTATTGTTTGTTAGGTTTGGAACTATGTAATTAATTGAAGTGGAAAGGCAATCTGATGATCCTTCATCAGAAGATTGTCCAAGGAAGACGCAAGGTGGGTTATAGAAAAAACAAGGAAACGGATGATAAATAAAATTTTTGAGTAATTGAGTCAGGAATCAAAATTGGAATTCGGTATGGATAAAAGAACTTCCTATGTTATACTATTCAAGTCTTGACAACGGGTTGATTTGATAGATCAGATATTGTTATTCATGATAGTGATCCGGTTCAAGATCATCAAGAGGTAATTCATTCATTGAATTTACAGACGATAGACAAAAGATTTATCATCTCTAGGGGATTAAATCCCGAGTTATTGCGAAGTAAAAAACCGATGAGATTATGGAAGTCAATATTCTTGCATTTATTGCTACTGCACTATTCATTCTAGTTCCTACCGCTTTTCTACTTATCATTTACGTAAAAACAGTCAGTCAAAATGATTAATTCAATTGAATTTGAAAATTCATTTGAATAAAACTTTCCTTCCAAGTTCTTATCAAAAATGGACAAAGTCAAATGAAAGGGATTCCAATTTCACGTCTTAACTTAAATGAAATGAGCGCACTATAATTATAGTCGGCAATTTTATAAGAGATAGATAGTATAAAAATTCATTTTTATACTATCTATCTCTTAGTCTATAAAGTTGTAATCTAGAATAAAGATAAAGGTTTAAGTTTCTATATATCAATCTACAATATTCTCTTCATATATGTGTATATTAATTCCATATCTATATATTCCATATATTGTATGGAATTGACATAAGACCCAATTTCCTACATCTATTTGTTATTTGTTCCGATCAATCTGAAATAATTCTTATCTGTAGGATTCTAATTCCTTTCCTTTTACTAATAAGGAAGGGGAAAACTCGCCTATTTTTAACGTCAGAACCGTGATATGAAATAAGTCGATAAAGCATAAACCGCCTTTCTAAAAATAGAAACCAAAGGGTAAATGCCCGATATGTAACTCGCCCGAGGCAAGATTTTCTTATTGCCCAGTCTCTCCTTAAACAACCACTATCTCTATATCATTTCTCATAGAAAGTGCGTATACGCTTAACAAAACGACTTCTTTTTTGAAGAGTAAAAGGGAAATAAAAAAAAAATAAAAAAGGTCCGGTCTTCCTTAGTATCCATCTATAAAGATAGTAAGAGCCCATTCCCATTGATTGAAATAGAAAATTTCGGAAGAATTTTAGGTTGGAATAAATTTCCAATCATCTGAATCCCTTTCTTTTCGAAGTACAAAGATGGGAATCGATGAAATATCTCTTTGATTGAAAAAGTATGATTCCTATCATAGATTACTCCATTGGAATCCAATGGGATTCCAAATTCAAAGAAAAGATTTGATTTTAAATAGTTCAAAAGAATGATCTATAAAACAATCGATACGGTTTGATTCCTGAACTCAATTAGTAGTACTTCTAAAGTCCACTTCTTCCCCACACTACGAGTGAAAGGGAAAATGTAAAGACTACCATTAAAGCAGCCCAAGCGAGACTTACTATATCCATGTGCATTATGTCCCCTATCTCTATAAATACGAAGGAATTTTTTCATTATTCCTCACTAATAATAGTGGAATTAATGTCGCAGAGTCAAAAAGGGGTTCTACCAAACACTATTGAGAAACCAATCCAATAAATCGATTATGATTTCTATTTTTTTGGTGATTCAGGCGACACCCGGATTTGAACTGGGGAAAAAGGATTTGCAGTCCCCCGCCTTACCACTCGGCCATGCCGCCAAAATGATACAAAATAGAATAGATGCAATTTTTCCCGGATTACTGAATTTTTATTGTACTTGCATTTTGACTTCTGTTTTCCTTAATCCTTTATTTCCTAAAATAAAAGAAAGACCCCTTTTGATTGGATTTGATCCATCCCTTATGATTGATTGTATAGTATCTGAAAATACACAATGCTAAAAACATTCTCTCGTTTTTCTATTGAGAAATCAAATGGGTATTTTTCAGACGAGAAATTAGAACCATTGACTATTGACCCCTTACTTCGAATTCATGAACGATTCTGGAATTTGAATTTCAAATTGTGTTTTCCTAATGACAAAATACAAATTGAGACAGAACGAATCAGTATTGATTTTTTAATCAAAAAATATTTCTCAATTTCAATTATAACAAAACATATGAGTTTATGTAAACCCCAGAACATAAATTGTTACACAGATATCTATTATTTAGATATATTGTCAATAAGCAATTATCATAAAATTATCCTACTTCATTTCATGCATTGAATGGGAATTTTCTTTTGATAGAGCACGCCCGGGGCTGTCGCTATCCCGAATAGAACCGGCAATAA